AAAAGAGAATAAATAGCTCTGTTACGTCATTCCCCTGCTCTAGTCGACTGTTCATGCTTTGTTGGGATCCAGAATTGCTGTTGTTCACGGACCGGGAAGTGATTGCATTGCTGCCGGGGTAAGGAGCGAAAAAAGGGTAATCGTTATGTCATACTCTATTTTGCTACCTATCCTTCAAGAGGGGTTCTTTACCCAAGTAAAAGACCGGAAAAAGGAGGGGATTCATTGTTGTCCCATGCTCTGGAAGGGCATACAACCAGATCAAAAATCCAATAAGCAGCGGGGTCGCGATAAGATAAGGGTGAAGGCTGACATCAAGACCCTCTTCGAAAGAGGCAGGGCTACCGGTCCACGAATAAAAAAAGAAAGATGGTTTGGAGAAAGATTCACCCCCAGAAGAGCAGAAGATAGGCGTCTGTCTTGACGTAAGATAGTGCGCTTTGATACCTTTTCCCCAACGAACTAACCCAAGCCTCGTTTGAGTGAACTAAGGTTGAGGTGACTCAAATTCTAGCCAGCCTTTGGGAGTTACCTCCTCCGGTGTAGCAACCGACCCCAAAAGAGCAGACAGCCTAATCAATGGGAGAATGTTTTAAATCCATCTCTACTAATTGAGTTAGTGATTCAAGGGGCAGTCTAGATAGAAGTGTTCTCGCTTTCCTACTAAAAAAATTAGAATCAGAATCAAGGGTTCTTCTCTTTACAGAAGCACGAGTGGAACGCTTTCATGGCTTTACGACTGCTTCCCAAAGTCCGCAGCTTCCGTCAGCCTATGCGTGTCTTGTCCATCGCTTTTCTTCAGCTCCGGAAATGGGAATGAAGAGGGCCTGTTCTATACGATCAAATACGGTATGTTTCTAGTTTTCTTGCAGAGCCCGCGGAAGGAGTCAAAAAGAAGATTGCTTTCTCGATAGTCGTCTTGGTATTGGATCCGTTTTTCTCTCGTGCTCTTCGGGGCGGTACAAAGAAATTCGGAATGAGCGCACCCACGGACCTTTAGGCGGTCAGTCAATCTATAGCAATAGCACATTTCCTATTGATTTGTCCCCTGGACACACGAGCAATCCAACCCGTAGGATTTCCTTTCCCTCTGCTATTGCCACTCATCCGGGTTGATTTCGTTTTCCAGGAGATAGTTGCCAACGGCTTTTTCGATCCTCCATCTTACCCCTTCTTGAATGCTCACTTGCTTTTCGCCGGAAAGGAGGGACACAAACGTGGAGAGGGATCTGTGCTCTTCGGGAAGGGTCTCTTCCACATAGTTTCGAAGGTTGTTTCGTTCGGTTTCTACCCTGTTTGCCCAGTATTGCTCAAGCTCCCTATCGAGGGCGGATTGGTTGAGGTTGAGCGGAATCGCTTCTTTATCCATCGAAGGATGACTGCAGCGATTAATTTCCTCCGGTTCTGGCTCAGGCTCCGGAGGTTTGTTTAGGTCGATCTCCGGGCGTGCCGAATTAGGACCGCTCCCAACATAAAGAGCGCCCCATCCCACCCAAGAGGAAAGAAAGCAAAAGCAATGAAAGAGGCCAGTGCTTCCGACTATGACTTTGAAGCCCGGTCTCAGAGTCGATTAGGGAATGGGGTTCCTCGTCTTTAGAAGTAGAAGAAAATGAAGTCCTTCTAGTCATCCCCGAGGGTATTCCCAAGGAAAAACTTTCTGTCTGAGGCCAGGCCAATCTCTTTAGATAAGAAATTTTAAGTAAAAGATCTTGATGTTCCGGCCGAGTCAAGAAAGTCATCAGAGCGGCTGTTGGGTAAGCCAGAGAAAGAATCAACATCAAATGAACATCGTCTCTCAGTGATTAGCGAGACCTGTTCCGACCGATAGATGAGTTCGAAAATTCGATTAGGGCAGGACGTTTAGTCTCCCCAGATAGGGCATGTCTCCGGCAGTGGCACTGAAAAAAGATCGAACAGAAAAGCTAATTGCTAACGCTAGATTCCGGGAGCACCCAATCCGAATGAGGCTTTTCTAATTGAAATTTAGCTTCCCAGAAACTAAGAACAAAGTTCAATAGAACAAAGGCTATAAAGCCCGCCGGAGGTATTCCCAATATGGTTGAATAGACTCACTTCCATCGAAGACTTCGGCTCCCAAGAAAGATGAAAAAAGATGTTGGATCCGTGAATCAGACACCTCAGTATTGATTAGTTGTGTAACAAAAGATGAAGGTGAACGTGTATTGAAGTATTCATTTTCCCTTAAGCACAGGGCTTCCCCAATAAAAGGAGGAAGGGGAAGTGGGAGGGATGAAACCCGGCATAAGAAACTGCTCATCGCCATCAAAACCAGGTCGTCCTCCGAAGAGGGAAGAAGGACCTGAAAAGGACTCGGCAATGAAGAAAAGAAATTCTTACCCCGAGTTGAGGATAACTCATCCTCTTTCCTCAGAATAAAAGGAGAAAAACGAAATGTACCCGAACGGATAGATTCCTTGATTTCAATCACTTTACCTTCAGATAAAGGATATCTATCGGGGTACATTTTATACATTAGATCGATCGACAAAAAAGGGCGCCCAACTGCTTTCTATTGAACTCCATACGGACCTGCTAAGAGATTAGCCTACCCCTACCAAAAGGAAAGGGATTTAGGATATGAGATAACTCATTGATATAACAGTAGTTGGTTATTGACCGACGGAAAGCAGCCTAGGAAAGATTTTCCCAGGTAGGATATATAGGATTCTATAAGCGAGCACGAGGGTAGTGGGGAATCGGCAGTCTTTTTTTGATTAATTATCCCTGGCTTCCTTCCTCCAGCGGATCTGTGGGCATTATAATTAAAAAAGACTTTCGCGAAGCAGGAAAACAATCAGGTAATCAGGAAAGGCAGAAAGGGTAGAGCGTTAGTTACCCGCAGCTCAAATAGCCAACATTTCAGGGCTTAGCTTAGGCCCCTTCCTAATCTAATGCCATGCCCAACCAATGCCGAATCCAAGAACTAGTTCACGCTTGAAAGCCATAGCTAGTCTTCTTCCCACTGACCGCTACTAATAAGATAAGACGAACCACTACCAGGAGTCCTTCTTCCAACAGATGGGGGGATCAATAGCTGCTGATTCTGTAACAGCTTCTTCAACTTAACCTCCCTCAGGGGAGTCAGTAAGGTAGCAGGAATATATCTACTAGGCCTTGAGTTGGGTTTGAACTCCTCTCCCCTCACTACTCTCTTTGGTTCTGCCTTTAAGAGGCCCGTAGAGGGCACTGCAAACTCTTCTCGGTCTCTACGATTGCTTGACTTAAACAAGTGACCCCTTTTCTTTTGTGAGATAATGTCTCTAATTCACTCAAGGAAGAATGAAGATGAAGTTGGAGGTTATGAATATCGTGTCTATTGGAAAAAAGTATTGTGATAATGAATGGCCTTATGGTTAGTAAAGAATAAAAGAAAAAGAATAAAAGAAGATAAGAAGTGATGCTATGACTCTTATATTATTATTATTTCATTGTGACTTTCTTTATCCTTTTTTATTTTAAATTCGAGGTAACGCTGGAAGGGGGCAGTATCTTCCCTTTCCAACCGCATCTCAAGTAATGACAGAAATGAGTCTTTCTAAAATAAGAGAGCTGCGAGAGAAGATGTATTCTAAAAACTTCAGTACTATGCCCATACTTAGTGCCTATCCTCCTATCTTTTATGGTGCTTCTGCTCGTTATCTTGCTTTCTGCGCTCAATCGAAAAGTATGCGCCTTCTCGTCATGAGACGACCACTTCCCTTATTGGCAACGATTGCATCCAATAACTATTGTTCGGGAATATTCTCAATAATAACAAGAAGTATGCCAACTCCTAGCTACCTCCCACCAGCATTACGAAAATGGGCCAAAGATAGTATTAATCAGCACTTACCCTCATACATCATAAGTAGCTGTGTCTACGATATAGTCTCTGTCTACGCAGCAAACACGAACGCAATGAATTTAGCTATCTGCTTGGGATTGTTGATATGGTATGCAACTGTACCCACTCTTATGATATCTATGGAAAATGTTGATATTTCTGATTTAATAAGCCCTCTTAAAGTACGATTCTTTAAACATATTCAGAATCCTGATCCTATAACCAGCATCTTACTACAGGAACATGACCCAAGGGATCTTATGGAAGCACTACAAACGGATGGATCAACAACATCATCCATTGCTGAAGAAGCATCTATTCCGGGTGGATCTACCATTGATGAAGCAAGCACATCGGCTAGTCAAAGCAGCACGGAGGGTTGTGAAACCTTGACTGATGAGGGCGCTCAAACCATAACTCAGGGTGGTGAAAGAAAGACTGAGGGTGATAAGCCAAGTACATGGTAGACTGGAACCTGCAAAGAAAGCTTCGACCCACTCCATATTGTACATAGGAACAGATTAATGCAACTCATCCAACTATGCCTACTAACTTCAATATTAACCACAATCTCATATACAGTAACTAACTAAGAGAAAGAAGTGAATGGTAATGAGAATAAGTTTGAAGAGAGTTGAAAGCTATAGTCGTTTATTGTGGGATAAGATCCCCCTGCTGCTTATGGCGGCTAGGCGATGGTAAGGAAGTGTTCAGCTGTGGTATATCGAATCTGCAACTCGGCTTTTTCCGATTTGATAAAGAAAGGGTCTGTGGAAGGACAAATCGAAGCTAAAAAGAAAGAATTCGATGATTCCTGTGAAGTGAAGTAAGATTGTTCCAATACCATAACCTACATGGTTATGAAGGGGGATTCGAGCCCATGATACAAGAAGATTCTATGTGTCGATTTAGCAAACCAATGCTTTAAGCCCCCCCCGAGAGCTCGATAGGGTAGAAGCGGTCAGTATGATGACGGAGAGGTCCTGGGTTCAAATGCTCGGCGGGGTTCCGGAGAATTCTCATAGGAGAAGATAGACGCGTTCTGCCTTTTGCTTTGAACAGTGAGATAGTTGATCGAGAAACCTCCGCCCAAAGGTGCTTTTATGAAAGCCGGTCACCGGTAGGCTAAGAACTCTATTTGACTATTTGAGGAAAGCTAGAACTCGGAAGAGGGGAGAAATTGTGTTTTATGATGTTATTTAAACGAGGAAGGATCGAGTCCATGCCAGAAAAATCCAACATTCGAAAGACGACTATCACAGCATCACGACTCGAAGAACATCACTTTCGGGAGTGAACCCTATGAGATCGATAGACAACCCGTAAAAGGAAGCCAAGCCGCTAGGCACCCAGCACTTTCTTTTCTTACACACCTGGATGGTGGTTGGGGATTTGAACTCGGTGAGCTCTCCGGAAGAAGTGTTGAATGATGCCAGTCCATGAGAAGTTTATTAGGTGCATTTTTGATAATGAGTTGGTGGATCTTGGGCACTCTGGGAGCAAATTTACATGGAGTAGGGGACGCAGTGAGGAGACGCTTTGTAGTGCTAGGCTAAAAGAGCACTCTGCAGTGTGGATTGGAGGATTCCATTTGAGAATGCCTATGTGGAGCACCTCCCTCGTGTGCAATCTGACCATTGCCCCTTTTGATTAAGCTCAGCCAGCAAGAGCCACTATACAAACCATTCTGCCTTCAAGTTTGAATCTGCCTGGCTTACTAGGGATGATTTTCACCAAGTAGTGGATATGAACTGGGACACCAATCCACCGTTTCAAGATAACACGAGCAATGTCACCAAGAAGTTGCAGGAATGAAATAGAACCTGTTTTGGTAATATTTTTTCATAACAAGAGGCGCTTGTGGGCCCGGATGAATAGGAGTTCGATCTTTAGGCAATCTCGCATTGCTGCCTCACTTTTCCCTCTCACACCATGTGATGGTGTGGATGTGTGCAGAGAATTTGTATCCCGGTAAGGTCTTTGACAGGCAGGATAGCGGATGCATTGATTCTGTCGAAAGCGGTAGGGACTAATCCTTTGGGACTCACGCTCGATAGCGAATTCCAGCGAAATATCATAGATGAGAGATGGAGGAAACAGCCTTCTTCAGGGATAACTCAAGTTCAGACAAGAGATTCCGATCAAGAGGGGGGGGAATAGCCAAAAGGGGCTTTAGGTGTTGGTTTGCTAAATTGCATTCATCTTCATGGGTTCGAATCCCATTTCTTCCAGCGGAACGGGCTTGACGCTAGCTCATTCTTTTTTCAGCTCGGGGTGTTGTAACCGGACCGGTCAGACTAGAAATATCGTAAGAGAAGAAAATCACTTTGACGCAAAGACTCCCATGTCCTTCTTGGTTGGACCAACCCAACCAGTGATTTTGAAAAGTCTTTCTTCATTTTTGTGAAGGAAGCAGAAATGAATGAGAAGAGAAAGCAAATTATTCAAATGATTGAAAAATTATTAAATAACAAAAAGAATATAAAAAGAGAATTAAATAAGACAATAAAAAATGAAGATAAGAAAGAATGTTTTTTTAAATTTTTAGATGTTTTATATGATGATCTAATCAGACGTGCTAATCCTAACAAGAATATCCTTCGCTCGTTATTGACTCGTCTTCCTCGAATGCTACACCTTTTCTATTCATTCCTAATCATTATTCCTTTGCTAGGTGTTTTCTATTATCTTTGTCTGAAACTCGGCTCAATGGATTTCTTTCAGTCCCTACTTTCGAAAATCGGGTTCTCCCTTGGGAGTCGAGTCCTGTTGAGTAGGGGCTTATCCTGTGAAGGATGGCTCCTTTTGGTTTTCATATTTTCCGCTTTCGGGATCTTTGACGGAACGATCATGAATATGATAGGTGGAAACGGGGCAGGGCCGCACAGGGGTGATGCCGGCCCCTCTTCAACAGAAGATTCGGAATCGGACTCGGGTTGTTGGAAGAAGTATTTAAATTTTCCTTCTTCTAGTGAGGAAAATTCCTCCGCCGCACCATCCACCGACCGAACTCCGGGGCACCCGCCGCAAGAAGGGGGGGCTCCCAATCTCCCCATAGAGGTCATGGGGCCGGAAGCCCCGAGTATTGAATTCTTATTTAAGAAAATTCCTTCTGTTCTTCGTGATTGCCAACATGTAGCCGTAAAAAGCGATTTTTGTGAAAGGATTTTCGAGGATCTTCATTTACTATATGCTTCACCGCAAAAGCGGAAAAAAATAATGGAAATACTGAGAGAAATTGAAAGCAGCCGCGAGATCTTCCTAAATAATCCGAAGCTCAAGGCCGCATACTACTTGACGGTAAGCGTAAACGATTGGGAAAGGGAGCAAAGGCACCTCCCAAACCCCGTGGACGACGTACCATAATACTATAATCGGAGGGTTAAAATGCATACGTATAAATTATTTTTGTTGAAGTCGTGTATCAATGGTTTACTTCTTTTGTATTATATACGAGGGCCCCCATGTAGAAAGATCTCGCGTATTCCGGATACAATGCTATTGATTCTAGTAGGACTATAATGAGGAGGACGATAGACCCAATCACGATCTACTAAAGGAAAAGTAGCCCCTTTTAGGGGGATATTGGTTCGAATCCAATTCGTGAAAAAAAGAAAGATGCGACTGATACCTGATGATCTATTCCTCAACAGGGG